CCTCAGTGTTAGTAATTAGTGTACCCCTTGTATTTGCTTCTCCTGATGGTTGGTCAAATAATAAAAACGTTGTATTTTCCGGTACATCATTATGGATTGGACTAGTCTTTCTGGTAGCTATTCTGAATTCTCTCATTTCTTAAATTTGTTTAGTATTTAGTAGCCCGATACAAAATAAATAAAAAGGCCATTTCTTCGAAAAAATGGGAATTGTGAGACGCATTAAAATGCAATTTGCGTTCCGAATTGCTACCTCTTCTCTTTCATTATTATGAAATTCCATTGCCATTAGAATATTGATTGACAGACAATTAAAAAAAAGAAAACTCTAATATAATAGAAAATGAAACGGTCGACCCAGACATAGACGGTCGACCCAGGCGGATATAATATACCCTATAAAATATATCCCGTAGCGAGCGTAGTTCAATGGTAAAACATCTCCTTGCCAAGGAGAAGATACGGGTTCGATTCCCGCCGCTCGCCAGCTTAATTTAGTAAGGTACTATGATAAAAAATTTAGTCTAGTTGACTACTTAACTACTTATATTAAATTAAGTAGGTGTTAGTCTAGTACCGTATCCCTTACTATCTTACCCTTCTTTTGCACCCCACTCAAAAAAAAGGGGCTCCGGAGGCGGGAATCGAACTCGCCAACAGGGCTCCCTAAATTGGGGATTAACCGAGACAAACAACTGGCAAACTGCTTTTAAAGGGAAGGGAGGTAGACTGTGCCTTTCTTTCATTTCTTTTTTCTTTTCTGCAGGGTAGGAAGGAGCCTTGAGAGTTCTTCTTGTAGGGGCAAGTGACTTCGCAAACTGCTCCATTTGGCCCTTTAGGGCCGGGAACTAATGAATAAAAAGGGTTGGATACCGCCCAGCCCTCTACCATATCTATACAAATAGAATAGTCCTTTTATACAGACTGCTAAGTGCGGAGACGGGAATCGAACCCGTGACCTCAAGGTTATGAGCCTCGTGAGCTACCAAACTGCTCTACTCCGCTCTGGAGGGACGGAAACTGGTGGACGAAAAAGGTTGAATACAGGACTCTACCATGTCTAGACAAATAGAATAGTCCTTTTATACAGAATGGAGCGGGTAGCGGGAATCGAACCCGCATCGTTAGCTTGGAAGGCTAGGGGTTATAGTCGACGTTGGTTGATTAGTTTTAACGTCTCTAATTCAAAACCGAACATGAAATTTTGATTTCATTCGGCTCCTTTATGGATATTCTCACCACTTAACATCTATGTCAGCTTTTCTATCTGAATGGAACCAAAGCTCTCCGCTTTCTAGATGATCCCTATAGAGTAGGAGATAGAAATTCTACTAAATCTATCTAATCTACTTACTTCGTTCCCTAATTTCATTCAAGAGATCCTGAGGAAAAGAATTAGGTTTCCACCGAGCTGAAACAATATGCTGATGGTTCTAGTAAACCAAAACTACCGTTTTTTAGCTATTTGGCTTCCATTTCCTTTTTTAACAAAAGAAGATTTAGTTACGATTGGAAATAAACTTTTTTGTATCTTCATCCATAGATCCTTTACTCATATTTTTAAAATTGGAATACTTAAAAAAATGTAAAATTATGCTTCGCGACTCTGTACTCATAATCCAATTTGTATTTTGGATGCAATTTCAATTAGTTTTTGGGTACAAATCGCGAGAATGTATATTCTTCCTCAATATGCTATTGAGAGGAAAAGGATTAAATCCTTTATAAGAACTAAAGTTTTCATCGGAATATAAAAAACTTAAGGACGCCTTAAGTATATCATTTCAAATTCAGTTATTAATAGAACGAATCACACTTTTACCACTAAACTATACCCGCTACATGTAGATTATGATACCAACGCTACCCTTTGTCAAGGGTAGCCATTCGAGAAGGAGGCTAATTCCCCCTTATTGAATCAAATGGAGAAGGTTCATGACAGTGAGCTGTTGGTACTTCGATCGCGGGCCTTTACTTTAGCTTTAGGGTTTAGATAGCCCCTCTGGGATGTAAAATATATCTCTTCTCACCATCCCCATAGTGTATGAGACAAATGTATGCATTTCGATTAGGGTCGTATTCTACGGTTACGACTACAATGATCATTATTTGTTTTGCGAGGACGTAAGTGTGCCAGACTGCTCTAAGGAATAGTTTGATTATTCCTACAATATACACTAGGAGATATAGGGAGCAGCACTGCCCCCATAAATCCCTTTCTTCCTTTTCTTTTTTGTTCAATTCTGAACAAAGAAATTGGGGAAGATGTTTTCTTTCTTCCCCCACTTATCATGAAGTCCGAGCCGTAGAGAAAGAGTGAGATGCATTTTAAAAATTCATCATAGACTTTCCCTATGGCTTGAGAGAAGCAAGAAACAAAGAGTCGTAACTTAAACGGAGAAGCGGACAGGACCCGACGGATTTACCTGATGTAAAGAAGATCCTAAATGTCTCTGGTTAGTCGATCCTCCCCATTTACCAATTTCTTCTCCTCTTTTCCACTCAATTCTAGTTTATTAGATTCTTGTTTAAAAGAATCAAAGAAGATGAATAGAACTAAGAACACATAAAAAAGAGCATAGAGGACCAAGACCATTACCAAATGTTCCTCCCAAGAATCATATTGGGTATCTGTTCCCTTCCTTTTCCCGCTAGGATCGGGAATCTTATATTTTCCATATCCATATACCATCGAACCTTTAGGGTTCCAGAATCCTCCTTTTTTCCTAATCTTCGGAAACAGAAAACCCATAGCCAGGAGGAGTTAGGTATGTAGGGTATGGTTTATTATTTTTTGTTGGGCAGGCAGTAGAATAATTTTTATACTCTGCAGTATAAATTCGACTGCCCACTTTTTACAAGCAAATTGTTGCTAAAACTCCAACATAGTTTGTTCAAAATGCACCAACCAGAATCCTTGGAGAATATTCAAGTACCCCCCTTCCTTGGAAGGGGTACCTGTTAAAAATAAAAATCGCTTCAACAAATCCGTCCAAAACTTTTTAAGAAAAATTGAAAAGTTTTGAACTCGAAGGTTTTTCTAAGAGATGCCTGTTAAAAATAGTTTCAATTTCTCACCAAAACAGACAAGAAGTATATCACTGAAAATTAATACCCAACCATATGGGTATATGAAGAGCGCGAATTCCTTTATACCCTACCCAATTAGAATTAGAGGAAATAAAACATAAATGGAGAAAGTTCTCATCATAAGATCAGCCAATAGAAGAAAAAAGTCCCTAATTCTGCAGAACGTTCTGAGCACGTGAAAAGTCAATAGCCTAAAGATAAAAAAAAAACAAAGTCTACCGTTTTTTTAACAGCAGCTCTTATTGCCCCTTTGGCCTTTTTTTTTTTACCCATTGTTGTATCCGATTCAACAATTGATACATATTTGTTCTCCTCTTCTAAAAAATAGAACTTCTGGGCTTTGGTTTGGTGAGTCGTCCGAGATCGTGTTTACATACCTATGAACTTACCCTCTTCAAGTATATCGGATACTTAGAATAATTTTTTATTGTGTCAACTCTCTCTTCACGTATTTTATTATATGTATTTTTTTATATAAAAATGTATTTTTATATATAAAAAAAGAAAAAAACCTCTACTTTGTGCAAGTGATAAGAGAGAATATGAAATTCTTATTTTTCTTGATTTTCTCAAGATTTTGAACTCTCAAGATTTTGAACCTCGCCATGAATAAACTTCTATATCTCGATATATACATATATAATCTCTACATATATCTCTATATATACATATATTATGTACATTATGCAGTAGACTCATAATGAGAAATCAAAGTGGCTAATTTTTGAATTGAATAAAAAGCCCTTTTAACTCAGTGGTAGAGTAATGCCATGGTAAGGCATAAGTCATCGGTTCAAATCCGATAAAGGGCTTTTTATTTGGTGGTAGAGTAATGCCATGGTAAGACGTAAGTCATCGGTTCGAATCCGATAAAGTACTTTTCTACTAAATTTATTATTTATTCACTTTTTTTTCTTTGTTTTTGAAAATTTCTCTATTTTTTCTTGAATTTTATGACTTAGTGTGGGATGCATGCATTTTTGGTCTGAACGCTAAACGAAGCACGGGGTGGAAATTACAAAAAAGAAATCAAATTGGACTCTTTTTCCTGTTAGATCAATCAAATCACTACCTGTACTGAACTAATCTAGAATCCCTTTTATTAATCTATTCTTATTCTATACCCTTTAAATGAATTTCCCTAAAAAGTAGGGAATGATCCGTGAATTAACCTAACCATCAACTAAAAAAAATCCTATGAAAGCATAACGGAAAAGTAGGAAAGACTCTTTGCTTTGGATCTAGTTATACTCTTCGAGTATATTGACAATTCCAAAAAACTGCTCATACTATCATTATAGTATAATGATGAGCGGTTGTATATGGCCCTATCGTCTAGTGAAGTGATGCCCCTATCGTCTAGTGGTTCAGGACATCTCTCTTTCAAGGAGGCAGCGGGGATTCGACTTCCCCTGGGGGTAGGGAGTATTATGAAAGGAGGTTAATCATAGATTCTAAAAAACCCTAGAATAAATTCTTCCTGGGTCGATGCCCGAGCGGTTAATGGGGACGGACTGTAAATTCGTTGACGATATGTCTACGCTGGTTCAAATCCAGCTCGGCCCAAAAATCTAGGGCTTCGTGAATATGAACTAAATCCATTTGTTTTTCTTCCATAAAATAAAATGTCTGATCCATAGAAATAAAGGATAAAGCGAAAGGGGGAAATTTCTTTCTAATCCATATCTCTCTCATTCCTTTTTTACAAACAAAAGAGTTTTTCTTATTGAAATGAAAGGTGGATTATCATCCATTTTTAGCGATAAAAAATCGCGACATACTAGTTATGTCACTCTCACTATACCCACATATTATATGTGGGTATGTAGTATATGATTCGTCTATTTCTTAGAGTACGACAGGCGAATCGAATCTTCTTATGGTTCTATTTAAGAATAGGTATGCCATACACCCCGCGGGGATTGTAGTTCAATTGGTCAGAGCACCGCCCTGTCAAGGCGGAAGTTGCGGGTTCGAGCCCCGTCAGTCCCGAACTAGGGTTCAATGAATGGAGAAATTCATCTTTCCTTTTTCCATGAAAAAGGGGGGGCAGGAGAGAAGATCAAATACCTATGGGGCACCCTTATTTCACTTTTTTTATTTCGCATTTCTCATTAAAGAGGGAGGGGAGGCCTATAGGAATTTTTTTTTCACTACTCCCGGTTGATAAGGTTTTTCACTACTCCCGGTTGATAAGGAAAGACATACATATCATACTTGGATTAGTATAATTTAGGATATTACTCTATCCTTATGATGATACCATCCTCATCTTAACTTCCTATTCGACTCTTATGGAATAGAGTACCGGTATTTTACCGAAATCCATACATAAATCGTATTCGTTTTTTCTTAGACATAGACAGTGAATTTAATTTAATATAATTAGTACTTTACTTTTTGGATTAAACAGGCCCCCTCCATTTTGTAGTTCCAACTTTGTTTGTGTATGTTCAATGACTAATTGGAAAGAATCTATCTCATTTTCATTCCATTTGCGGACTCCTTTTTTATGGATCTGTTCTCATCTTTAGACCCCAAAAGTGGATATTGATAGTAACCTAATAAAATAAAAGAAAAACTAAGCAAAGCAAACGCCCTTTTTCCTAAATTAATTAAAATATTCGATTTTTTTTTTATTTAAGCCCTCTTTTCTCCATCTCACTTCTACTTCTACTGCTTATTTGGATGTCTATGTGACCCATAGAAAGTCGGTCATATAATACATACATACATAATTGTATGTATAACTATAAGAAAAAGGAAGGGAAATTGGATAAGATAAGAAAGATCGTGGGTTATAGATATAGAAAAGAAAAAGTGGATCTTACTATGTTATACTATTCCACTCTCAACCATGAATTGATTTGATAGATCCGATATTCATAATATTGAATTGATTCAGTATTATCAGAATGCAAGTCCTCCCCTTGAATTTACAGGATACCCCTTTTTCCTCTCCATGGGATTACATCCCGAGTTATTGTGAAAAAAATAAAGAGGTTATGGAAGTCAATATTCTCGCATTTATTGCTACTGCACTGTTTATTCTAGTTCCTACTGCCTTTTTACTTATTATTTATGTAAAAACAGTCAGCCAAAATGATTAATTGGAATTCCAATTAATCATTGAAGAAATGAAAAAGGGATTAAATAAAATAAAAATCCAAGTCTTAAATGAAAGGATCTGGTTGGAATCATAAAGTGTGGTAGAAAGAACTACATATAGTTTTTTCTACGACACTTTAGAGTCTTTCTATTATATTATCTTGAATCTACATAGAATAGATTAGTAGATTGAAATAGTAGTCTAATTCAATTTCTTTTTTCACTGCATCCACTTAATTTCAATCAAGTCAAAATAAAAAAATCGAAGAGAATTCTTCACGAAAGAATCCATGGAGGGAGAGAAAAATAATATGAGAATAGACTATAGTAAAAAGTAAAAGAAAAAAAGTAAAAGGAAAAAACCAGCGAATCTTTCATGCTTAAACATGCGGCGAGATGCTTCAAAAGAGCATAAAAATTATTCTAAGAATAAGAAAAGAATATAAAACAAATGGAAAGTGTGCGATATGTTGTGAATAGCTCCGTGGAAGAAAGTCTAATTTTCTTATGTATAGAACTTTTTTAACCATTCGTCACTTCTAGTAGAAATTTGGAATTGCTGTAATCGCTCTTTCTATTTCTATATAGTAGAATAGAACGACTCTTTCTTACAAGAGTTTCTTACAGGTACAGGAGTGAAACAAAACTAAAGAAAGAGAGAAAGAATAAAGTTTGGCAAAATGATTAATGCAAAACGATCAATTAAAGAAAAAAGTTGATACAACAATTCGACTACTCAATCAATTAGTAGTATCCCTAGAGTCCACTCCTCCCCCATACTACTAGTGAAAGAGAAAATGTAAAGACTACCATTAAAGCAGCCCAAGCGAGACTTACTATATCCATGTAAATTATGTCTCCTATTTCTATGAAGGAATTATTCTACTATTGATCAATAATCATAGTGGAATCAAGGGTACAGAGTCAAAAAGGGATTCTGCCCTAACGCTATGGATGAATCAGTTCAAGGAATTTACTCCTAACAAATTCTTATAGGATTTCTGGTAGAATTGGAGAGCATTAAGTATAAATACGATACATAGCCCTTTTCCTTAAAAAAGAGTACGGGGATGATGTCCTGAATAGAAGACGCGGGAATAGGAAGATTTTTTCTTCCTTTTGTTACCCTTTTTTTATAAGCAAAGGACGTCAGAATATACCATAAAATTAGGATAGATAAATATTTATTGGATACCTACCTTGCCTATGTTTATTTTTAACCTAAACCCTACAGCCCTTCTATCATTCTATGAAAGAATGAGGAGACTTTATCCACAACTCCGAAATTGATTTTTGATCAGCCTATTCAATCTGATTCTCGACAGAATCAGTAGCCCTTACTTTAGTGTATGTAGGTAGCATAAGATGTATGATAAATAAAATGTATGATAATTAGGAAGTCTTGATATTCCTTCGTGGAGTCCCTTCTTCAATCTTAGATTGAAAAAAAAAGAATGCCCCTTAGGGGCCCTTTGGATATCAAGATTTCTGACATCTTAGCCTTGTAATTTTTAATTCTCGAATCGAATCAATTAAAATTAATAAAAGAATAAGGAAACGCAACCTCATCCTTATTGGTAGCCGTTTGGGCCACTACCGACAAAACAAACCCTAGTTTGAGGATAGAACTATGGATTCTCAAAATCCAGTATCGCCAGGCCTAGTTACTCTCTTGCCCCAACTTATGCAGGGTACGAATTTGTCGAGTTCGATCAGTACTATAAGCCTAAGTATTTTATTGATCAGGCGGCACCCAGATTTGAACTGGGGATAAAGGATTTGCAGTCCCCTGCCTTACCGCTTGGCCATGCCGCCAAAAAATCTGATCTAAAATAGAGAAAAGAGCAAGTATTCATCCAGGTTTTCTTACTAAAACCTCCTTTCTTTTATCTTGAATCTAATTCTACTTACTTTTTTCCAATCTTTTTCAAAAAATCTATTCCTGCTTTTTTTGAATCCAGTTTCGATTATTCTCCTCGATGGATTCTATCTTAAAACAAACATTGCTAACACTAGAAAACTTCCCTTTTCTTTCTATTGAGATGAAAAAAGAGAAAAAGTGGATTTCCAGTCACAGGCTGCAAAATTCAGAACAAATTGGAACCATTAACTAGAATTCTATTTTTTTTTTTTGAATTGCAGTAGTGAACGACTCTTAAATCGGTATTCTCTCCCCCCTTCCTTTTAATGGCATAATAAAATAGAATGGATTTATGCCTAATCCGTGTATAGGTAAACTACAGGTCCGAACAGCATTATTATCCATAACAGCATTATTATCCATGGATCTCCCTTATGTACATATCTCTATGGGGAATCGTGCTTTAATTTTTCATTGCATTAAATATCTTGAATAAAAAAAAGAAATTTGGTCTGATATTTGGTCTGATATAGAGTATGACCTGACCATCTTGGCCCACCCAAGTGAAATTACGATAAAAGCAGGGATATGTGGAGAGGTGGATAACTAGATTGGCATGTACTTAAAAAAGGACTTACTTTATTTTAGGATTCTACAATTAAATCCTATATTTTCTAGCAATTCTACTACTACGAAACAAAAAAGAACCCTCAAATTCTTATTCTTTTTTGAAATTAAACTAAGCGTGCTATTCTAAATCGAACTAAAGTCAAATTTGCTAGTGCTTATAAATTATTATATTATGGCTTTATCCCATTCATAGAAAGGAGATAAAATGAGAAATCTTTGCCATCCAATCTGATTAGTATCATAAAGTGTAAGTGGCAGAATTTTTTTCTAGGAATGTTTTATCAATTCATTTTCATTCGATTTGTACCCCTGGCAAATTCGAACTTTCGTCGAAATTGTCTCTATTCATATGTATGAAATACATATATGAAATATGTATGTGGAGTTCCCTAGAATTTCATGTGATTCAGTAAACAGAATATGGATTCCATAATTGCTAGATCGATCCATAGGGATTGATGAAGAGTGAGCTGATAATGGAATTTTTCTTCGATAAACAGGAAACTTAAGATTAAGATGCTCCGGAATGGAAATGAGGGAATGTCCACAATACCCGGATTTAGTCAGATCCAATTCGAGGGATTTTGTAGGTTCATTAATCAAGGCTTGGCAGAAGAACTTGAGAAGTTTCCAACAATTAAAGATCCAGATCACGAAATTGCATTTCAATTATTTGCTAAAGGATATCAATTGCTAGAACCCTCGATAAAAGAAAGGGATGCTGTGTATGAATCACTCACCTATTCTTCCGAATTCTATGTATCTGCGAGATTAATTTTTGGTTTCGATGTGCAAAAGCAAACCATTTCTATTGGAAACATTCCTATAATGAATTCCTTAGGAACCTTTATAATAAATGGAATATACCGAATTGTGATCAATCAAATATTGCTAAGTCCTGGTATTTACTACCGCTCGGAATTAGACCATAAGGGAATTTCTATCTACACTGGGACTATAATATCAGATTGGGGAGGAAGATCGGAATTAGCAATTGATAAAAAAGAAAGGATATGGGCTCGCGTGAGTAGAAAACAAAAGATATCTATTCTAGTTCTATCATCAGCTATGGGTTCGAATCTAAAAGAAATTCTAGATAATGTTTCCTACCCTGAAATTTTCTTATCTTTCCCGAATGCTAAGGAGAAGAAGAGGATTGAGTCAAAAGAAAAAGCTATTTTGGAGTTTTATCAACAATTTGCTTGTGTAGGTGGGGACCTGGTATTTTCGGAGTCCTTATGTGAGGAATTACAAAAGAAATTTTTTCAACAAAAATGTGAATTAGGAAGGATTGGTCGACGAAATATGAATCGGAGACTGAATCTTGATATACCTCAGAACAATACATTCTTGTTACCACGAGATGTATTGGCCGCTACGGATCATTTGATTGGAATGAAATTTGGAACGGGTATACTTGACGATGACGATATGAATCACTTGAAAAATAAACGTATTCGTTCGGTTGCGGATCTGTTACAAGATCAATTCGGACTGGCTCTTGGTCGTTTACAACATGCGGTTCAAAAAACTATCCGTAGAGTATTCATACGTCAATCGAAACCGACTCCACAAACTTTGGTAACTCCAACTTCAACTTCGATTTTATTAATAACTACTTATGAGACCTTTTTTGGCACATACCCCTTATCTCAAGTTTTTGATCAAACCAATCCATTGACACAAACTGTTCATGGGCGAAAAGTGAGTTGTTTGGGTCCTGGAGGATTGACGGGGAGAACTGCAAGTTTTCGGAGCCGAGATATTCATCCGAGTCACTATGGGCGTATTTGTCCAATTGACACGTCCGAAGGAATCAATGTTGGACTTACTGGATCCTTAGCTATTCATGCGAGAATTGACCACTGGTGGGGGTCCATAGAGAGTCCCTTTTATGAAATATCTGAGAAAGCAAAAGAAAAAAAAGAGAGACAGGTGGTTTATTTATCACCAAATAGAGATGAATATTATATGATAGCAGCAGGAAATTCTTTGTCCTTGAATCAGGGTATTCAGGAAGAACAGGTTGTTCCAGCTAGATACCGTCAAGAATTCCTGACTATTGCATGGGAACAGATTCATGTTAGAAGTATTTTTCCTTTCCAATATTTTTCTATTGGAGGTTCTCTCATTCCTTTTATTGAGCATAATGATGCGAATCGGGCTTTAATGAGTTCTAATATGCAGCGCCAAGCAGTTCCGCTTTCTCGGTCCGAGAAGTGCATTGTTGGAACTGGATTGGAACGCCAAACAGCTCTAGATTCGAGGGTTTCCGTTATAGCCGAACGCGAGGGAAAGATCATTTCTACTGATAGTCACAAGATCCTTTTATCAAGTAGTGGGAAGACTATAAGTATTCCTTTAGTTACCCATCGGCGCTCTAACAAAAATACTTGTATGCACCAAAAACCTCGGGTTCTGTGGGGTAAATCCATTAAAAAAGGACAAATTTTAGCGGAGGGAGCTGCTACAGTTGGTGGGGAACTTGCTTTAGGAAAAAACGTATTAGTAGCTTATATGCCATGGGAAGGTTACAATTTTGAAGACGCAGTACTAATTAGCGAACGTTTGGTATATGAGGATATTTATACTTCTTTTCACATCCGAAAATATGAAATTCAGACGGATACGACAAGCCAAGGCTCCGCTGAAAAAATTACTAAAGAAATACCACATCTAGAAGAACATTTACTCCGCAATTTGGACAGAAATGGAGTTGTTAGGTTGGGATCCTGGGTAGAAACTGGCGATATTTTAGTAGGTAAATTAACGCCTCAGATAGCGAGCGAATCCTCGTATATCGCGGAAGCTGGGTTATTACGGGCCATATTTGGCCTTGAGGTATCCACTTCAAAAGAAACTTCTCTCAAACTACCTATAGGTGGAAGAGGGCGCGTTATCGATGTGAAATGGATCCAGAGGGACCCCCTAGACATAATGGTTCGTGTATATATTTTACAGAAACGCGAAATCAAAGTTGGGGATAAAGTAGCCGGAAGACACGGGAATAAGGGGATCATTTCCAAAATTTTGCCCAGGCAAGATATGCCCTATTTGCAAGATGGAACACCTGTTGATATGGTCTTCAATCCCTTAGGAGTACCCTCACGAATGAATGTGGGACAAATATTTGAAAGCTCGCTCGGATTAGCCGGGGATCTGCTAAAGAAACATTATAGAATAGCACCCTTTGATGAGAGATATGAGCAAGAGGCTTCAAGAAAACTTGTGTTTTCAGAATTATATGAAGCCAGTAAACAAACAAAAAATCCATGGGTATTTGAACCCGAGTACCCGGGAAAAAGCAGAATATTTGATGGAAGAACAGGAGACCCCTTCGAACAACCTGTTCTAATAGGGAAGTCCTATATCTTAAAATTAATTCATCAAGTTGATGAGAAAATCCATGGACGTTCTACTGGGCCCTACTCACTTGTTACACAACAACCCGTTAGAGGAAGAGCCAAGCAAGGGGGACAACGAGTAGGAGAAATGGAAGTTTGGGCTTTAGAAGGATTTGGTGTTGCTCATATTTTACAAGAGATACTTACTTATAAATCTGATCATCTTATAGCTCGCCAAGAAATACTTAATGCTACGATCTGGGGGAAAAGAGTACCTAATCACGAGTATCCTCCAGAATCTTTTCGAGTGCTCGTTCGAGAACTACGATCTTTGGCTCTAGAACTGAATCATTTCCTTGTATCTGAGAAGAACTTCCAGGTTAATAGGGAGGAAGTTTGATCGGAATAAATATAAATTCTTTTCTTATTTATGATTGACCAATATAAACATCAACAACTTCAAATTGGACTCGTTTCCCCTCAACAAATAAAGGCTTGGGCTAACAAAAACCTACCTAATGGGGAAGTCGTTGGCGAAGTCACAAGGCCCTCTACTTTTCATTATAAAACCGATAAACCAGAAAAAGATGGATTGTTTTGCGAAAGAATCTTTGGACCCATAAAAAGCGGAATTTGTGCTTGTGGAAATTCTCGAGCGAGCGGAGCTGAAAACGAGGAGGAAAGGTTTTGCCAAAAATGCGGGGTAGAATTTGTTGATTCTCGGATACGAAGATATCAAATGGGATACATCAAACTCGCATGTCCCGCGACTCATGTGTGGTATTTGAAAGGTCTTCCTAGTTATATCGCGAACCTTTTAGATAAACCCCTTAAGAAATTGGAGGGCCTAGTATACGGCGATTTCTCTTTTGCTAGGCCCAGCGCTAAAAAACCTACTTTCTTACGATTACGAGGTTTATTCGAAGATGAAATTGCATCCTGTAACCACAGCATTTCTCCCTTTTTTTCTACCCCAGGCTTTGCAACATTTCGAAATCGGGAAATTGCGACAGGAGCAGGTGCTATTAGAGAACAATTAGCAGATTTGGATTTGCGAATTATTATAGAGAATTCCTTGGTCGAATGGAAGGAATTAGAAGACGAGGGGTATAGTGGAGATGAATGGGAAGATAGAAAAAGACGAATAAGAAAAGTTTTTTTGATTAGACGCATGCAATTGGCGAAACATTTTATTCAAACAAATGTAGAACCAGAATGGATGGTTTTGTGCTTATTACCAGTTCTTCCTCCCGAATTGAGACCCATTGTTTATAGGTCTGGGGATAAAGTAGTGACTTCGGATATTAATGAACTTTATAAGAGAGTTATTCGTCGGAACAACAACCTTGCCTATCTATTAAAAAGAAGTGAATTAGCGCCAGCAGATTTAGTAATGTGCCAGGAAAAATTGGTACAAGAAGCCGTGGATACACTTCTTGATAGTGGGTCCCGCGGGCAACCAACGAGGGATGGTCACAATAAAGTATACAAATCACTTTCAGATGTAATTGAAGGTAAAGAGGGAAGGTTTCGCGAGACTCTGCTTGGAAAACGGGTCGATTACTCGGGGCGTTCTGTCATTGTTGTGGGTCCTTCGCTTTCATTACATCAATGTGGATTACCTCTAGAGATAGCAATAAAGCTTTTTCAGCTATTTGTAATTCGCGATTTAATCACGAAACGCGCTACTTCTAATGTCAGGATTGCTAAAAGGCAAATTTGGGAAAAGGAACCCATTGTATGGGAAATACTTCAAGAAGTTATGCGGGGACATCCTGTACTGTTGAATAGAGCACCTACCCTGCATAGATTAGGCATACAGGCCTTCCAACCTACTTTAGTGGAGGGGCGTACTATTTGTTTACACCCATTAGTGTGTAAGGGTTTCAATGCGGACTTTGATGGGGATCAAATGGCTGTTCATCTACCTTTATCCTTGGAAGCTCAGGCGGAAGCCCGTTTACTTATGTTTTCTCATATGAATCTCCTATCTCCCGCTATTGGGGATCCTATTTGCGTACCGACCCAAGACATGCTTATCGGACTTTATGTATTAACGATTGGAAACCGTCGGGGTATTTGTGCAAATAGATATAATAGTTGCGGAAACTATCCAAATCAAAAAGTAAATTACAATAATAATAATTATAAGTATACAAAAGATAAAGAACCCCATTTTTCTAATTCCTATGATGCACTGGGAGCTTATAGACAGAAACGAATCAGTTTAGACAGTCCCTTGTGGCTCCGATGGAAACTAGATCAACGCGTCATTGGGTCAAGAGAAGTTCCGATTGAAGTTCAATATGAATCTTTGGGGACTTATCATGAGATTTATGCCCACTATCTAATAGTGGGAAATAGAAAAAAAGAAATCCGTTCTATATACATTCGAAGCACTCTTGGTCATATTTCTTTTTATAGAGAAATAGAGGAAGCCATACAAGGATTTAGTCAGGCCTATTCATACACTATCTAAACAAGGAAGTTAGATTCGGCGATGCCCCTCCCTTTCGGGGGGCATTCCGATTTCGCTAGTATCATCATTTTTGCCGCGCGAATCCAGATTGAGATTAAGGAAAGGAAGTTAATTAAATTTTCGAATCACTGACTCAGGCCCATTGTCGAATCCTACTCAGCAATTGTCGAATCCTACTCAGCCGAAAAAGGGGGTACTTATGTATGGCGGAACGGGCCAATCTGGTCTTTCATAATAAAGAGATAGACGGAACTGCTATGAAACGACTTATTAGCAGATTAATAGATCATTTCGGAATGGGATATACATCCCATATACTGGATCAAATAAAGACTCTGGGCTTTCATCAAGCCACTACTACATCGATTTCATTAGGAATCGAGGATCTTTTAACAATACCATCTAAGGGATGGTTAGTGCAAGACGCGGAACAACAGAGTTTTCTTTTGGAGAAACACTATTATTATGGGGCTGTACACGCGGTAGAAAAATTACGCCAATCCGTTGAGATATGGTATGCTACAAGTGAATATTTGAAACAAGAAATGAATTCGAATTTTCGGATAACGGATCCTTCTAATCCAGTCTATCTAATGTCTTTTTCAGGAGCCAGAGGAAATGCATCTCAGGTACACCAATTAGTAGGTATGAGAGGATTAATGGCGGATCCTCAAGGACAAATGATTGATTTACCTATTCAAAGCAATTTACGCGAAGGACTTTCTTTGACAGAATATATAATTTCCTGCTACGGAGCCCGCAAAGGGGTTGTAGATACTGCTGTACGAACAGCAGATGCTGGATATCTTACACGTAGACTTGTTGAAGTAGTTCAACATATTATTGTGCGTAGAAGAGATTGTGGTACTATCCGAGGTATTTCTTTGAGTCCTCAAAATGGGATGACGGAAAAACTTTTTGTCCAAACACTAATTGGTCGTGTATTAGCAGACGATATATATATTGGTTCACGATGCATTGCCGCTCGAAATCAAGATATTGGAATTGGATTAGTCAATCGATTCATAACTGCCTTTCGAGCACAACCATTTCGAGCACAACCAATATATATTAGAACCCCCTTTACTTGCCGGAGCACATCTTGGATCTGTCAATTATGTTATGGTCGGAGTCCCACTCATGGCGATCTGGTCGAATTGGGGGAAGCCGTAGGTATTATTGCAGGTCAATCAATTGGGGAGCCAGGGACTCAACTAACATTAAGAACTTTTCATACTGGCGGAGTATTCACAGGGGGTACTGCCGACCTTGTACGATCCCCTTCGAATGGAAAAATCCAATTCAATGAAGATTTGGTTCACCCCACACGTACCCGTCATGGGCAGCCTGCTTTTCTATGTTATATAGACTTGCATGTAACTATTCAGAGTCAGGATATTCTATATAGTGTGAATATTCCCTCAAAAAGCTTGATTCTAGTGCAAAATGATCAATATGTAGAATCCGAACAAGTAATTGCGGAGATTCGTGCCGGAACGTCCACTTTGCATTTTAAAGAAAAAGTACAAAAGCATATTTATTCCGAATCAGACGGGGAAATGCACTGGAGTACTGATGTTTACCATGCGCCCGAATATCAATATGGTAATCTTCGTCGATTACCAAAAACAAGCCATTTATGGATATTGTCAGTAAGTATGTGCAGATCCAGTATAGCGTCTTTTTCGCTCCACAAGGATCAAGATCAAATGAATACTTATTCTTTTTCTGTTGACGGAAGATATCTCTTTGACCTCTCAATGGCTAATGATCAAGTAAGACATAGACTGTTGGATACTTTTGGTAAAAAAGATAGGGAAATTCTTGATTATTCAACGCCGGATCGAATCATGTCCAATGGCCATTGGAATTTTGTCTATCCTTCTATTCTTCAAGATAATTCGGATTTGTTGGCGAAAAAGCGAAGAAATGGGTTCGTCATTCCATTACAATATCATCAAGAACAAGAGAAAGAACTAATATCCTGTTTGGGGATTTCGATTGAAATACCCTTTATGGGTGTTTTACGTAGAAATACTATTTTTGCTTATTTTGACGATCCACGATACAGAAAAGATAAAAAGGGTTCAGGAATTGTTAAATTTAGATATAGGACCCTAGAGGACGAATATAGGACTCGAGAGGAAGACTCAGAGGACGAATATGGGAGCCCAGAGAACGAATATAGGACCCGAGAGGAAGAATATGAAACCCTAGAAGACGAATATAGGACTCGAGAGGACGAATATGAAACCCTAGAAGATGAATATGGGATCCTAGAGGACGAATATGAAGCCCTAGAAGACGAATATGGGATCCTAGAGGATGAATATAGGACTGGAGAGAAAGACTCAGAAGACGAATATGGGAGCCCAGAGAACGAATATAGAACCCGAGAGGACGAATATGGAACTCTAGAGGAAGACTCAGAGGACGAATATGGGAGCCCGGAGGAAGGCTCAGAGGACGAATATGGGACTTTAGAGGAAGACTCAGAAGAAGACTCAGAGGACGAATACGGGAGCCCAGAGGAAGATTCCATCTTAAAAAAAGAGGGTTTGATTGAGCATCGAGGAACAAAAGAATTTAGTCTAAAATACCAAAAAGAACTAGATCGGTTTTTTTTCATTCTTCAAGAACTGCATATCTTGCCGAGATCCTCATCCCTAAAGGTACTTGATAATAGTATCATTGGAGTGGATACACAACTCACAAAAAATACAAGAAGTCGACTAGGTGGATTGGTCCGAGTGAAGAGAAAAAAAAGCCATACGGAACTCAAAATCTTTTCCGGAGATATTCATTTTCCTGAAGAGGCGGATAAGATATTAGGTGGTAGTTTGATACCACCAGAAAGAGAAAAGAAAGATTCTAAGGAATCAAAAAAAAGGAAAAATTGGGTCTATGTTCAACGGAAAAAAATTCTCAAGAGCAAGGAAAAGTATTTTGTTTCGGTTCGACCTGCAGTCGCATATGAAATGGACGAAGGGAGAAATTTAGCAACACTTTTCCCGCAAGATCTCTTGCAAGAAGAGGATAATTTCCAACTTCGACTTGTCAATTTTATTTCTCATGAAAATAGCAAGTTAACTCAAAGAATTTATCATACGAATAGTCAATTTGTTCGAACTTGCTTAGTAGTGAATTGGGAACAAGAAGAAAAAGAGGAGGCTCGTGCTTCCCTTGTTGAGGTAAGAGCAAATGATCTGATTCGCGATTTCCTAAGAATTGAGTTAGTCAAGTCCACTATTTCGTATACACGAAGAAGGTATGATAGGACAAGTGCAGGACCGATTCCCAATAATAGGTTAGATCGCACCAATTCCTTTTATTCCAAGGCGAAGATTCAATCACTTAGCCAACATCAAGAAGCTATTGGCACCTTGTTGAATCGAAATAAAGAATACCAATCTTTGATGATTTTGTCGGCATCCAACTGTTCTCGAATTGGTTTATTCAAGAATTCGAAATATCCCAATGCGGTAAAAGAATCGAATCCTAGAATTCCTATTCGAGATATTTTTGGGCCCTTAGCCGCTATTGTACCTAGTATATCGAATTTTTCTTCATCTTACTATTTACTAACGCATAATCAGATCCTGTTAAAAAAATATTTGTTCCTTGACAATTTGAAACAAACCCTCCAAGTACTTCAAGGGCTTAAATACTCTTTAATAGATGAAAATCAAAGGATTTCGAATTTCGATAGTAACATCATGTTGGATCCATTCCATTTGAATTGGCACTTTCTCCATCATGATTCTTGGGAGGAGACATCGGCAATAATTCACCTTGGACAATTTATTTGCGAAAATGTATGTCTATTTAAATCGCACATAAAAAAATCTGGTCAAATTTTCATTGTTAATATTGATTCCTTTGTTATAAGAGCAGCTAAGCCTTATTTGGCCACTACAGGAGCAACTGTTCATGGTCATTATGGAGAAATCCTTTACAAAGGAGATAGGTTAGTTACGTTTATATATGAAAAATCGAGATCTAGTGACATAACGCAAGGTCTTCCAAAAGTAGAACAAATCTTTGAAGCGCGTTCAATTGATTCACTATCGCCGAATCTCGAAAGGAGAATTGAGGATTGGAATGAGCGTATACCAAGAATTCTTGGGGTCCCCTGGGGATTCTTGATTGGAGCTGAGCTAACCATAGCCCAAAGTCGTATCTCTTTGGTTAATAAGATCCAAAAGGTTTATCGATCCCAAGGGGTACAGATCCATAATAGACATATAGAGATTATTATACGCCAAGTAACATCAAAAGTGCGGGTTTCCGAAGATGGAATGTCTAATGTTTTTTCACCTGGGGAATTAATCGGACTATTACGAGCAGAACGAGCAGGACGAGCTTTGGATGAATCGGTCTATTATCGGGCAATCTTATTGGGAATAACAAGGGCTTCCCTGAATACCCAAAGTTTCATATCTGAAGCAAGTTTTCAAGAAACTGCTCGAGTTTTAGCAAAAGCTGCCCTACGAGGTCGTATTGATTGGTTGAAAGGCCTGAAAGAAAACGTAGTTCTGGGGGGGATTATACCTGTTGGTACCGGATTCCAAAAATTTGTGCATCATTCCCCACAAGACAAGAACCTTTATTTCGAAATTCAAAAAAAAAATCTATTCGCGTCGGAAATGAGAGATATTTTGTTTCTCCATACAGAATTAGTTTCTTCTGATTCTGATGTAACAAACAATTTCTATGAGACATCAGAACCCCCATTTACCCCCATTTATACGATTTAAGGATACATAAAGCAGATTTTTTTATTTAAACTAGACTTTTGACCTTAGAACACTAACAGGTCAGATTTTAGATTTTTATTTTATTTTAATAAGTAAAAGAAGTCAGTTAATTCATTAAGGTTACGTTTATACCATGTATCAATGGCCAATTCTCAGTGGAAGGTTACATCGGAACAATTATTATTTATTTCAAGCTATTTCGGCTCTTTCTTAATTTTCAAAAAAAAAAGAAATAAATTCCGTAATGGAATGGTAGGATGAAAAAAAAAAGAAAAAATCAAAAGGAAGTGTGGAAAAAATGACAAGAAGATATTGGAACATCAATTTGAAAGAGATGATAGAAGCGGGAGTTCATTTTGGTCATGGTATTAAGAAATGGAATCCTAAAATGGCCCCTTACATCTCGGCAAAGCGTAAAGGTACTCATATTACAAATCTCGCTAGAACGGCTCGTTTTTTATCAGAAGCTTGTGATTTAGTTTTTGATGCAGCAAGTCAGGGAAAAAGCTTCTTAATTGTTGGTACCAAAAAAAGAGCAGCGGATTTAGTAGCATCAGCTGCAATAAGGGCTCGTTGTCATTATGTTAATAAAAAGTGGTTCAGTGGTATGTTAACGAATTGGTCGATTACGAAAACTAGACTTTCTCAATTTAGAGACTTAAGAGCAGAAGAAAAGATGGGAAAATTCCACCATCTCCCCAAAAGAGATGTGGCAATCTTGAAGAGAAAATTATCTACCTTGCAAAGATATCTCGGCGGGATCAAATATATGACGAGGTTGCCGGACATTGTGATCGTCCTTGATCAGCAAAAAGAGTATATAGCTCTTCGGGAATGTGCCATTTTGGGGATTCCTACTATTTCTTTAGTCGATACAAATTGTGACCCAGATCTCGCAAATATATCGATTCCAGCCAACGATGACACTATGACTTCAATTCGATTGATTCTTAACAAATTAGTATTTGCAATTTGTGAGGGCCGTTCTCTCTATATAAGAAATCGTTGATTAAGAAGAATAGTTCATTCTTGGGTAACTGCGTAGATTTATGGGATCACTTACTATTCTTTTTTGTTTTGCATAGATAAAAGAAGGGGAATATTGATATATATTAGAGGGTATTGATATATATTATCATCTGATGTGATTTCTTGGTATCCTAAATATAAGATTAATACTTCAAGTTGCTGAGTTGAGAAAGAGATGGTTGAATCAAAAGAATTCCTTTTTTGAAGTTCAATTTTTATCAGAGGACAATATGAATATTATACCATGTTCCGTTAAAACACTCAAGGGGTTATATGATATATCGGGTGTAGAAGTAGGCCAACACTTCTATTGGCAAATAGGAGGTTTCCAAATTCATGCCCAAGTACTCATCACTTCTTGGGTCGTAATTACTATCTTGCTAGGTTCAGTTATCATAGCTGTTCGGAATCCACAAACCATCCCGACCGACGGTCAGAATTTCTTCGAATATGTGCTTGAGTTTATTCGAGACTTGAGCAAAACTCAGATTGGAGAAGAATATGGTCCCTGGGTTCCCTTTATTGGAACTATGTTCCTTTTTATTTTTGTTTCGAATTGGTCGGGTGCTCTTTTACCTTGGAAAATTATACAGTTACCCCATGGGGAATTAGCAGCACCCACGAATGATATAAATACTACTGTTGCTTTAGCTTTACTCACATCAGCGGCATATTTTTATGCGGGTCTTAGCAAAAAAGGATTGAGTTATTTCGAGAAATATATTAAACCAACTCCAATTCTTTTACCAATTAACATCCTAGAAGATTTCACAAAACCATTATCGCTTAGTTTTCGACTTTTCGGGAATATATTGGCGGATGAATTAGTCGTTGTTGTTCTTGTTTCTTTAGTCCCCTTAGTAGTCCCTATACCGGTCATGTTTCTTGGATTATTTACAAGCGGTATTCAAGCTCTTATTTTTGCAACGTTAGCCGCAGCCTATATAGGTGAATCCATGGAAGGTCATCATTGAATTGACTAGTTTTCAAAATAGTCTTTTTTTTTAGCTTAGCTCAATTCATGCATGGTTCCAGATAATCCGCTTGGTTGGAAAACTAAATAGTTAGAAATGCGTATGAATATACAACCTAGAGTTGTAGGAGAGAGAATAGACTATATTACGGAATTGTCAAAGTATATATGCATTAAGGGGGGCGGAGTCAGGCTAGATCTATATCCTTAATGTCTATAAGTCCAGTCATCTTTTGTGCGGGTTTTTAAGGAATGATTTTAGAATCCGATTCATCAATAGAAAATGAGAAAATACGCAAAATAGAAGAAACAAATGTATATGGGATATTATATATTCCTAAGTTAGATTCATTATCTAATCCGATATATCGAATTCCCTCTATATGGAATTGGATTCCATATCCAGTTCTATGCAGCATATTGTTATCAATTGTATATCTTGATTTAATTCCTATTGGATTTGGATTAGGTCGATTTCAATAGGGGTTCTTCCTCTATTTCGTCTTTTATTATGGATTATTTTATTATGGATTAGATGATAGGGGAAAAAATAGGAACTCAAGGATATCGAAGAGTAAAGAAAGAAGAATGGAATGAAAGAGTGGTTGGTTGGAAAGAAAGAGAAATAGAATAATGAGAATCATATGGATTTACACAAACCTCTAATGATTAGAAACTAAAAATGAGATCTCGAAGTAGTTCGGACAATTCAGATTATCATTTCAATTTGTACTTTTTAGTTACTTCTCCCCAATAGAGCTTAGAAGTAGGAATTTCTTGGTTGATTGTATCCTTAACCATTTCTTTTTTTTTTGACACGAGGAACTCACCATGAATCCACTAATTGCTGCTGCTTCCGTTATTGCTGCTGGATTGGCCGTAGGGCTTGCTTCTATTGGGCCTGGAGTTGGTCAAGGTACTGCTGCAGGACAAGCTGTAGAAGGTATTGCGAGACAGCCAGAAGCAGAAGGTAAAATACGAGGTACTTTATTGCTTAGTCTAGCTTTTATGGAAGCTTTAACAATTTATGGACTAGTTGTGGCACTAGCGCTTTTATTTGCGAACCCTTTTGTTTAATCCTAAAAAAGAAAATGAGTCCTTTAGATTAGATACTTTTTTCTTTTTTTAGTAAATTGGTATTTGCTTCTGCAATTCCAATTATATCAATACTTTACTCCTATTTATTACTCCTGGAATTACCTATTTATCGGGACAGACAATACCCCACCCCAGGAAGGGCTGATTTGAGGATGATCAATTTAGAGGATATGCTCGCCTTCTTCCTTCCCGTCCTTAGTTTAGGACAGTGGAAAGTCTTTTTCCTTTTATTTTAGGAATTTTTGGAACATTTCAACAAAGGAGTCTTTCACAGGTCAAACGAGACCTAAGACTTAATCTAAAAGAAATTATTAGATTGAATCTATTTGCATTAAAAAAAATTACATTAAAAAAACCGATCAAAAAAGGGCGAGCGAAGTAAGTGATCGAAAAACTTTGCTCTTTGTTCGTCCTATCTATAAGAGGAGAGCATATGAAAAATGTAACCCATTCTTTCGTTTTTTTAGCTCACTGGCCATCCGCTGGGAGTTTCGGGCTTAATACCGATATTTTAGCAACAAATCTAATAAATCTAACTGTAGTGGTTGGTGTATTGATTTTTTTTGGAAAGGGAGTGTGTGCGAGTTGTCTATTTCAAGAATAGATTGGATCTATCCGGCTGCACTTTAAAATATTTTTTAGTATTTTTTGGATAAATAAGAAAAAGGTGCACGATCTCGACGAATTACTTCTGAATAAATTCAGAAATCATATGGAAGAACCATAGCATTTCGCGACTCATTGGTAAATCAACTTTGATTCTCTATAGACCAATAATGTGAGACCATTAACACGGTTAAAGCTAAACTGCTTGAAGTCCAGGCAAAAAGGGGTACTCTTTCTACAACTATATTAGTATTAGTACCGAAATGCTTTAAACGGGAAATAGCTAATGTAGAATTTATCTGATATAAAACACTCATATCGATAAAATGGTTTGAACTATTTACTAGAAGGGCACCCTGCCCTTTTTTATCCAATGCCGAATCGACGACCTATGTATAAAAAAAAAGAGAAATTTTTTGGATTTGAAGAAAAAAAAGAATTCTATCAATTTTCATTTTCCATTTATTTAGTTAGTTTTTCTTAATGAAATTGAAATTATTAACTAAAGGGCAAATACAAATAAAGAAACAACTTTGCTGACCATGATAGATTTTTATCTAGGCGGAAGAGTCCTCTTAATATTTATCTAGTCTTATATTCTTAATATGGGTTTCGGTATATTGAAATATAAACAGAAAAGAGAAGATAGAGGATAGGCTCATTACATAAAATAAAAAAAAAGATATGGAAATAGCTATAGCAAAAAAAGAAAAAAAAGGAGCGTGAGAGCCAAATGAATCGAAAGATTCATGTTTGGTTCGGGAAGAGATCATAAAAATTGTAAACTTAATAGCAAGATAATCTACTTTCATTAAAAGATTTATTAGATAATCGAAAACAGAGAATCTTGAGTACTATTCGAAATTCGGAAGAATTGCGTAGAGGGACCATTGAGCAGCTCGAAAAAGCTCGGGTTCGATTACAGAAAGTCGAACTAGAAGCAGATGAGTATCGAATGAATGGATATTCTGAGATAGAACGAGAAAAAGCAAATTTGATTAATGCTACTTCTATTAGTTTGGAACAATTAGAAAAATCTAAAAACGAAATCCTTTATTTTGAAAAACAAAGGGCGATGAATCAGGTCCGACAACGGGTTTTCCAACAGGCCGTACAAGGAGCTCTAGGAACTCTGAATAGTTGTTTGAATACCGAGTTACATTTCCGTACGATTCGTGCTAATATTGGCATTCTCGGGGCCATAGAATCGAAGAAATAATTAAATTAATTAGGCCTTGAACTTCTACTTTCGTTTAGAATTTAGGCATTATTTTTCCCCTTGCTTCCGAAAAAAAGAGTCAAGAAACACTAATGGCAACCCTTCGAGTCGACGAAATTCATAAAATTCTCCGCGAACGTATTGAACAATATAATAGGAAAGTAGGGATTGAGAATATCGGTCGCGTAATTCAAGTGGGGGATGGGATTGCTCGTATTATAGGTCTTGGTGGAATAATGTCAGGTGAATTAGTCGAATTTGCAGAAGGGACTAGGGGTATTGCTCTGAATTTGGAATCCAAAAATGTTGGGATTGTATTAATGGGCGATGGGTTGATGATACAAGAGGGAAGTTTTGTAAAAGCAACAGGAAGAATTGCTCAGATACCCGTGAGCGAGGCTTACTTGGGTCGTGTTATAAATGCTCTGGCTAAACCTATTGATGGGAGAGGCGAAATTGTAGCTTCGGAATCTCGCTTAATTGAATCTCCTGCTCCGGGTATAATTTCCAGGCGTTCTGTATATGAACCCCTTCAAACAGGGCTTATTGCTATCGATTCGATGATCCCCATAGGGCGCGGTCAGCGAGAGTTAATTATTGGGGACAGACAGACTGGCAAAACAGCAGTAGCCACAGATACAATTCTCAATCAAAAAGGGCAAGATGTAATATGTGTTTATGTAGCTATCGGTCAAAGAGCATCCTCCGTGGCTCAAGTAGTAACTACTTTCCATGAAGAGGGGGCCATGGAATACACTATTGTAGTAGCTGAAATGGCGGATTCACCTGCTACATTACAATACCTC